GTTAATGTAGCTTAATTAATAAAGCAAGGCACTGAAAATGCCTAGATGAGTCCACACAACTCCATAAACATATAGGTTTGGTCCCAGCCCTTCTATTGGCTGCTAGCAAAACTACACATGCAAGTATCCGCTCTCCAGTGAGAATGCCCTATAAATCACCCACGTGATAAAAAGGAGCAGGCATCAAGCACACTATCTAAGTAGCTCATAACGCCTTGCTCAACCACACCCCCACGGGAAACAGCAGTGATAAAAATTAAGCAATAAACGAAAGTTTGACTAAGTTATGCTTACCAAGGGTTGGTAAATTTCGTGCCAGCCACCGCGGTCATACGATTAACCCTAGTCAATAGATCCACGGCGTAAAACGTGTTTAAGGAACATCCCTATAAAGTCAAACCCTAGCTACGCCGTAAAAAGCCATAGCTACTGTAAGCCCTAATGCGAAAGTAACTTTAAAACACCTGAACACACGACAGCTAAGACCCAAACTGGGATTAGATACCCCACTATGCTTAGCCCTAAACCTAAAGAATCCTTCCAACAAGATTCTTCGCCAGAGTACTACTAGCCAAAGCTTAAAACTCAAGGGACTTGGCGGTGCTTCATATCCCTCTAGAGGAGCCTGTTCTATAATCGATAAACCCCGATAAACCTCACCAACCCTTGCCAACTCAGCCTATATACCGCCATCCTCAGCAAACCTTAAAAAAGAACTGTAGTAAGCTCAATCACAACACGCGAAAAAGTTAGGTCAAGGTGTAGCCTATGGGTTGGAAAGAAATGGGCTACATTTCCTACTACTAGGACATCACCCCTGTACGAAAATCCCCATGAAATCAAGGATCAAAGGTGGATTTAGCAGTAAACTAAGAATAGAGTGCTTAGTTGAATAAGGCCATGAAGCACGCACACACCGCCCGTCACCCTCCTCAAATATACAATGGTATTACTTAACCCTATAACTATTTACCCAGACTACTAGAGGAGATAAGTCGTAACAAGGTAAGCGTACTGGAAAGTGCGCTTGGATAACTCAAAGCATAGCTTAACCCCAAAGCATCTAGCTTACACCTAGAAGATTTCATACAAACATGACTGCTTTGAGCCGTACTTAGCCCCAAAAAAAAACAAAATACAACTATAAATTAAACTTAAACTAAAACATTCACCACACATAATAGTATAGGAGATAGAAATTTTCACAGGCGCTATAGAGAAAGTACCGTAAGGGAACAATGAAAGAACATACCAAAGCGATAAATAGCAAAGATTACCCCTTGTACCTTTTGCATAATGATTTAACTAGACATAACTTAGCAAAGAGAACTTAAGTTAACACCCCCGAAACCAGACGAGCTACTTATAAGCAGCTTTATAGAGCAAACTCATCTATGTAGCAAAATAGTGAGAAGACTCATAAGTAGTGGTGAAAAGCCTATCGAGCCTGGTGATAGCTGGTTGTCCAATAAAGAATTTTAGTTCAAACTTAAATCTGCCTATAAAAACATTAATTTAACTGCAGACTTAAGATATAATCTAAAGGGGGACAGCCCTTAAGATACAGGTTAAAACCTTAGCTAGAGAGTAAGCACACAAACACACCATAGTGGGCCTAAAAGCAGCCATCAATAAAGAAAGCGTTCAAGCTCAACAACCAAATAATCTTAATTACTATAACCAATACCAACTCCTAGCATCAAAATTGGACTAATCTATATTCATATAGAAGAACTACTGTTAATATGAGTAACAAGAATCTAATTCTCCTAGCACAAGTGTATATCAGAACGAATAACCACTGATAGTTAACGAGCATAAAGCAAACTTACCAACAAGTTCTTTATCCACCCACGTTAATCCAACACAGGAGTGCCTCAAGGAAAGATTAAAAGGAGTAAAAGGAACTCGGCAAACATAAACCCCGCCTGTTTACCAAAAACATCACCTCTAGCATAACTAGTATTAGAGGCACTGCCTGCCCAGTGACATACGTTCAACGGCCGCGGTACCCTGACCGTGCAAAGGTAGCATAATCACTTGTTCTCTAACTAAGGACTTGTATGAATGGCCACACGAGGGTTATACTGTCTCTTTCTCCCAATCAGTGAAATTGACCTCTCCGTGAAGAGGCGGAGATATATCAATAAGACGAGAAGACCCTATGGAGCTTTAATTAATTAGCCTAAAAGTAAAACAATATATATACCAAAAGGAATAAAATAACACTATCACTAGGCTAACAATTTAGGTTGGGGTGACCTCGGAGTACAAAAAACCCTCCGAGCAATTTTAACTTAGACCTACCAGTCAAAGTGTAAACATCCAATTGATCCATACTATATGATCAACGGAACAAGTTACCCTAGGGATAACAGCGCAATCCTATTTAAGAGTTCCTATCGACAATAGGGTTTACGACCTCGATGTTGGATCAGGACATCCCGATGGTGCAGCAGCTATCAATGGTTCGTTTGTTCAACGATTAAAGTCCTACGTGATCTGAGTTCAGACCGGAGTAATCCAGGTCGGTTTCTATCTATTTTATGTTTCTCCTAGTACGAAAGGACAAGAGAAACAGGGCCTCCTTAAAATAAGCGCCCTCTAACAAACCAGATGATCTAATCTCAATCTGTTATGTAATAGAATACACTGCCCAAGACCAGGGCTCAGTTAAAGTGGCAGAGACCGGTAATTGCGTAAAACTTAAACCTTTATCCCCAGAGGTTCAAGTCCTCTCTTTAACATAATGTACTTAATAAATCTCCTCACTACAATCGTCCCAGTACTATTAGCCGTAGCTTTCCTAACCCTAGTCGAACGAAAAATCTTAGGATACATACAATTACGCAAAGGACCGAACGTCGTAGGCCCCTATGGCCTCCTCCAACCTATCGCAGACGCCGTAAAACTATTCACCAAAGAACCCTTACGACCCCTAACATCATCTATTACTATATTCATTATTGCCCCAATTCTAGCCCTAACTCTAGCCCTAACAATGTGAGTTCCACTACCTATACCACACCCACTAATCAATATAAACCTCAGCATCCTATTCATACTCGCCATATCAAGCCTAGCAGTCTATGCCATTCTATGATCAGGCTGAGCCTCCAATTCCAAATATGCTCTAATCGGGGCCCTACGGGCTGTAGCCCAAACAATCTCTTATGAAGTAACCTTAGCAATCATTCTTCTATCAGTCCTACTAATAAGCGGCTCTTACTCCTTATACACCTTAATTACAACTCAAGAATACATATGACTAATCTACCCTTCATGACCCCTTACAATAATGTGATTCATTTCAACTCTAGCAGAAACCAACCGAGCCCCATTCGACCTAACAGAAGGCGAATCAGAACTAGTCTCTGGTTTCAACGTAGAATACGCAGGAGGACCATTTGCCCTATTCTTCCTAGCTGAATATGCTAACATCATCATAATAAACGCTTTAACAACAACTCTGTTCCTAGGAGCTTACCACAATCCAATCTTCCCTGAACTATACACAACTAGCTTTGCAATTAAAACACTCCTACTCACTACATCATTCCTATGAATTCGCGCATCCTATCCACGCTTCCGATATGATCAACTAATACACCTATTATGAAAAAACTTTTTACCCCTAACATTAGCCCTCTGTATATGATATGTGACTATACCTATTATAATAGCTGGAATTCCACCACAAACATAAGAAATATGTCTGACAAAAGAGTTACTTTGATAGAGTAAATCATAGGGGCTAAAATCCCCTTATTTCTAGGACTCTAGGAATTGAACCTACACTTAAGAATTCAAAAATCTTCGTGCTACCAAAATACACCAAATCCTAGTAAGGTCAGCTAAATAAGCTATCGGGCCCATACCCCGAAAATGTTGGTTTATATCCTTCCCGTACTAATAAATCCAATTATCTTCTCAATAATCATAACAACAGTAATCCTAGGCACTACTATCGTAATTACAAGCTCCCATTGATTAATAGTCTGAATCGGATTCGAAATAAACATACTAGCTATTATCCCCCTACTAATAAAAACCCACCACCCCCGCTCAACAGAAGCAGCAACCAAATATTTCCTCACTCAAGCAACCGCATCCATACTCTTAATACTGGCAGTAATCATTAACCTACTATACTCAGGCCAATGAACCGTTACAAACATAATCAACCCCACAGCATCAATCATCCTAACTCTAGCAATAGCAATAAAACTAGGTCTCTCTCCATTCCATTTTTGAGTACCAGAAGTCGCACAAGGAATCCCCCTATCATCAGGTCTAATTTTATTAACCTGACAAAAACTAGCCCCACTCTCAATCCTCTATATGATCTCTCCAAACATCAATTCAGATCTACTACTAACCATATCCATCCTTTCTGTACTAATCGGAGGTTGAGGAGGACTCAACCAAACCCAATTACGTAAAATCATAGCTTACTCATCTATCGCCCACATAGGATGAATAACTGCAATCCTAATCTACAACCCAACCATAACCCTTCTTAACCTCACAATCTACATCATGATAACCATTACCATATTTATACTTTTAATTACTACTACAACAACCACAACCCTCTCTCTAGCACATACTTGAAATAAAACCCCCCTAATTACCATTATCATTATAGCAGTCCTACTATCACTAGGAGGACTTCCACCACTAGCAGGCTTCATACCAAAATGAATAATCATCCAAGAGCTCACAAAAAACGAAAGCATCATCTTACCAACTTTCATAGCTATCACAGCCCTACTTAACCTCTACTTCTACATACGACTAATATACGCAACATCCCTTACAATATTCCCAACAGCAAATAACACCAAAATCAAATGACACTTTTACAACACAAAACGAATAATATTCCTCTCACCCCTTACTATTATATCAACAATAACCCTCCCACTAACCCCCCTACTAATAATCTTATACTAGGAGCTTAGGTTAACCTAGACCAAGAGCCTTCAAAGCTCTAAGTAAATAACAAATATTTAGCTCCTGATCCCTAAGGACTGCAAGACTCTATCTTACATCTGCTGAATGCAAATCAACTACTTTAATTAAGCTAAGCCCTTACTAGATTGATGGGCTTCAAACCCATGAAACTTTAGTTAACAGCTAAATACCCTAAACAACTGGCTTCAATCTACTTCTCCCGCCGCAAAGAAAAAAAAGGCGGGAGAAGCCCCGGCAGGATTGAAGCTGCTTCTTTGAATTTGCAATTCAATATGTTATACACCACAGGGCCTGGTAATAAGAGGACTCAACCTCTGTATTTAGATTTACAGTCTAATACCTACTCGGCCATATTACCTATGTTCATCTCCCGTTGACTTTTCTCAACAAATCATAAAGATATTGGTACATTGTACCTATTATTTGGTGCTTGAGCAGGAATAGTAGGCACTGCATTAAGCCTCCTCATTCGTGCAGAACTTGGTCAACCTGGAGCCTTATTAGGCGATGACCAAATTTATAATGTAATCGTAACAGCTCATGCTTTCGTAATGATTTTCTTTATAGTGATGCCTATCATAATTGGAGGGTTCGGCAATTGACTGGTACCATTAATAATTGGCGCACCTGACATAGCATTTCCACGAATAAACAACATAAGCTTCTGACTTCTCCCACCCTCTTTCCTGCTCCTACTTGCTTCCTCTACAGTTGAGGCCGGTGTTGGAACTGGTTGAACAGTATATCCACCATTAGCTGGAAATCTAGCACATGCCGGAGCTTCAGTTGATTTAGCTATTTTCTCTCTCCACCTAGCAGGAGTCTCATCAATCCTTGGAGCTATTAATTTCATTACTACAATTATCAACATGAAACCACCAGCTCTATCTCAATATCAAACACCCCTGTTTGTCTGATCTGTCCTAATTACTGCTGTTCTATTACTCCTATCTCTTCCCGTTCTAGCAGCAGGTATTACTATACTCTTAACAGACCGAAACCTTAATACCACATTCTTTGATCCTGCTGGAGGAGGAGATCCCATTCTATATCAACATCTATTCTGATTCTTTGGCCACCCAGAGGTGTACATCCTTATTTTGCCCGGTTTTGGTATTATCTCCCATGTAGTAACGTACTATTCAGGTAAAAAAGAACCTTTCGGATACATGGGTATAGTTTGAGCTATAATATCCATCGGATTCTTAGGCTTTATTGTATGAGCCCATCACATGTTTACAGTTGGTATAGACGTAGACACACGAGCATACTTTACGTCTGCCACAATAATCATCGCCATTCCTACAGGAGTTAAAGTCTTCAGCTGATTAGCTACTCTCCATGGAGGAAATATTAAATGATCACCAGCTATGCTTTGAGCCCTTGGTTTTATCTTTCTATTTACAGTAGGTGGTCTAACGGGCATTGTTCTAGCTAATTCATCGCTAGATATTATCTTACATGATACTTATTATGTAGTAGCTCACTTCCACTATGTCTTATCTATAGGAGCTGTCTTCGCTATTATGGGAGGATTTGTTCACTGATTCCCTCTATTTACAGGGTATACTTTAAACACAACTTGAGCAAAAATTCATTTCCTAGTTATATTCGTAGGCGTTAACATAACCTTCTTCCCCCAACACTTTCTAGGTCTATCTGGAATACCACGACGCTATTCTGACTACCCAGATGCCTATACTACCTGAAACACAGTATCTTCTATGGGCTCTTTCATCTCACTAACAGCAGTTATACTAATAGTTTTCATAATCTGAGAAGCCTTCGCAGCTAAGCGAGAAGTTTCAGTAGCTGAACTAACTACAACTAATCTTGAATGACTACATGGATGCCCTCCTCCCTACCATACATTTGAAGAACCAACATACGTCAATCCTAAATAAGAAAGGAAGGAATCGAACCCCCTAAAATTGGTTTCAAGCCAACATCATAACCACTATGTCTTTCTCCATAAAGAGATATTAGTAAAATTTACATAACTTTGTCAAGGTTAAATTATGGGTTAAACCCCCATATATCTCTATGGCATATCCATTTCAACTAGGACTTCAAGATGCAACCTCACCAATTATAGAGGAACTATTACATTTTCATGATCATACTCTAATAATCGTATTCATAATTAGTTCTCTAGTACTATATATTATCTCCTCCATACTAACAACACATCTAACTCATACAAGTACAATAGACGCTCAAGAAGTAGAGACTATCTGAACTATCCTTCCAGCTATTATTCTAATTACAATTGCTCTCCCATCTCTCCGCATTTTATATATAATAGATGAAATTAATAACCCTCTAATAACAGTCAAAACAATAGGTCACCAATGATACTGAAGCTATGAATATACTGACTACGCAGACTTGTGTTTTGACTCCTATATGATTCCCACATCAGACTTAAAAGCAGGAGATCTCCGCCTGCTAGAAGTAGACAATCGAGTAGTACTTCCTATAGAAACAACTATTCGCATACTTATTTCCTCTGAAGATGTACTCCACTCATGAGCTGTCCCATCTCTAGGTCTAAAAACAGACGCCATTCCTGGCCGACTCAACCAAACAACCCTTCTATCAACCCGTCCTGGCCTTTACTACGGCCAATGCTCTGAAATTTGCGGTTCAAACCATAGTTTTATACCTATTGTTCTAGAGTTAGTTTCTCTAAAATATTTCGAAAAATGATCAACATCTATACTATAAGACCATTAAGAAGCTAACTTAGCGCTAACCTTTTAAGTTAGAGATTGGGAATATAAATTTTCCCCTTAATGATATGCCTCAACTAGATACATCAACATGATTTATCACAATTTTGTCCACAGTCCTAACTTTATTCATTATTATACAACTAAAAATCTCTACTTATTACTACCACTCCAACCCAGAACCAAAAACAACTAAAACAACTAAATCCTTAATCCCTTGAGAAATTAAATGAACGAAAATTTATTCGCCTCTTTCATTACCCCTACGATAATAGGCCTCCCTATTGTTATCCTAATTATCATATTCCCCACTATTTTATTTCCATCAACTAACCGATTAGTTAATAACCGATTGGTGGCAATTCAACAATGACTAGTCTACTTAACCTCTAAACAAATGCTCTCTATCCACAACCACAAAGGCCAAACGTGAGCCCTAATACTAATGTCCCTAATTTTATTTATTGGCTGCACAAATCTATTAGGTCTATTACCACATTCTTTCACTCCAACAACACAACTATCTATAAATCTAGGCATAGCTATTCCTTTATGAGCCGGAACCGTAATTCTAGGGTTTCGACATAAGACCAAAGCCTCCCTAGCACACTTTCTCCCACAAGGAACTCCCTTACCACTAATCCCGATATTGATTATTATCGAAACCATTAGCCTATTCATCCAACCCATAGCACTAGCCGTACGACTCACCGCCAACATTACTGCCGGCCATCTGCTAATCCATCTAATTGGTGGAGCTACCCTAGCTCTCATAAATATCAGCACAACTACTGCTCTCATCACATTTGTAATTCTAGTCCTACTAACCATCCTAGAATTCGCCGTAGCCCTAATCCAAGCCTACGTTTTTACCTTACTAGTTAGCCTGTATCTACATGATAATGCTTAATGACCCACCAAACACATGCATACCATATAGTTAATCCAAGTCCTTGACCACTTACAGGAGCTCTCTCCGCCCTACTATTGACCTCAGGATTAGTAATATGATTCCACTTTAACTCTATAACCCTATTATCCTTAGGACTACTAGCCAATACCCTAACCATATATCAATGATGACGCGATATTATCCGAGAAGGCACCTTCCAAGGCCACCATACCCCAGTTGTCCAAAAAGGTCTTCGCTATGGCATAATCTTATTTATTATCTCAGAAGTGTTCTTCTTTTCTGGATTTTTCTGAGCCTTTTATCACTCAAGTCTAGCCCCAACTCCTGAGTTAGGAGGGTACTGACCTCCTGCAGGCATTACTCCCTTAAACCCGTTGGACGTTCCTCTTCTAAATACATCCGTCCTACTAGCCTCAGGAGTTTCTATCACCTGGGCTCACCACAGTCTCATAGAAGGAAACCGCAAACATATGCTTCAATCCCTATTTATTACAATTTGTCTAGGCTTATACTTCACCCTATTACAAGCATCAGAATACTATGAAACCCCCTTCACAATTTCCGATGGAGTTTATGGCTCCACATTCTTTATAGCTACTGGATTCCATGGTCTCCATGTGATCATCGGCTCAACTTTTCTAATCGTATGCCTTCTTCGACAATTAAAATTCCACTTCACATCTAGCCACCACTTCGGATTTGAAGCTGCCGCTTGATACTGACATTTCGTAGACGTAGTATGACTTTTCCTATATGTATCTATCTATTGATGAGGATCTTATTCTTTTAGTATCAACAAGTACAACTGACTTCCAATCAGTTAGTTCCGATAAAATTCGGAAAAGAATAATAAACATAGCCATTACCCTGCTAACAAACACACTTCTAGCAAGCTTACTTGTAATAATCGCATTCTGATTACCTCAAATAAACACCTACACTGAAAAAGTAAGTCCTTACGAATGTGGCTTCGATCCCTTAGGATCCGCTCGCCTACCCTTCTCAATAAAATTCTTCCTAGTAGCCATTACATTCCTTCTATTTGACCTAGAAATTGCACTTCTTCTCCCACTCCCATGGGCATCACAAACCAACAACTTACAAATCATACTTCCAACATCTCTAATACTGATCTCCCTTCTAGCCCTCAGCTTAGCCTATGAGTGACTACAAGAAGGCCTAGAATGATCCGAATAATGATAATTAGTTTAAATAAAATAAGTGATTTCGACTCACTAGATTATGATAAAACTCATAATTATCTTATGTCCCTCACCTATATAAATATATTTATAGCATTTACCATTTCTCTGCTAGGCTTACTAATGTATCGATCCCATATGATGTCATCCCTCCTTTGCTTAGAGGGAATAATATTATCCCTATTTGTAATAATGACTATTACTATTTTAAATACACATTTAACCTTAGCAAGCATATTACCCATTATTCTCCTAGTATTCGCAGCATGTGAAGCTGCTTTAGGCCTATCTCTCCTAGTAATAGTGTCAACCACCTACGGAATAGACTACGTACAAAACCTTAATCTTCTCCAATGCTAAAAATTATTATCCCCACTATCATACTTGTACCCCTTACATGACTATCCAACCCCAAAATAATCTGAATTAACTCCACAGCCCACAGCTTAATCATTAGTCTTCTATGACTCCCCCTTATTAATCAATTCACGGACAATACTCTAAACCTATCTATCATATTCTTCTCCGATGCACTATCTACCCCCCTACTCATATTAACACTATGACTTCTACCTTTAATAATTATCGCTAGCCAATCACATCTAGCCAATGAGCATCCTACTCGAAAAAAATCTTATATTACTATACTTATCCTACTCCAAATCTTTTTAATTATAACATTTACAGCTACCGAACTAATCATATTTTACATTCTATTTGAAGCCACATTACTCCCAACACTAATTATTATCACCCGATGAGGTAATCAAGCAGAACGTCTAAATGCAGGACTTTACTTTCTATTTTATACCCTAGTAGGCTCCCTTCCACTACTTATTGCACTTACCTACCTCCAAAACCTAACTGGAACCCTAAACTTCTTATTAATCCAATACTGAACTGCACCTCTTCCCACTTCCTGAAATACCACTCTCTTATGACTAGCATGCATGATAGCCTTTATAGTAAAAATACCCCTATATGGACTCCACCTGTGACTACCAAAAGCCCATGTAGAAGCCCCTATTGCAGGCTCGATAGTTCTTGCAGCAGTCCTACTGAAGCTAGGCGGATATGGTATGTTACGTATTACAATCCTATTAGAACCCCTCACTAACTTCATGGCCTATCCTTTCATAATGCTTTCCTTATGAGGCATAATCATAACTAGCTCAATTTGTCTACGCCAAACAGACCTTAAATCTCTCATTGCCTACTCCTCAGTAAGCCACATAGCCTTAGTTATCGCCGCCGTATTAATTCAAACTCCCTGAAGCTTTATAGGAGCTACAGCACTAATAATCGCACATGGTCTAACCTCTTCAATATTATTCTGCTTGGCTAACTCAAACTATGAACGAGTACATAGCCGAACAATAATCCTAGCCCGAGGACTACAAATACTACTCCCCCTTATAGCAGCCTGGTGACTACTAGCAAGCCTTACTAACCTAGCCCTTCCACCAACTATTAACCTAATCGGAGAATTATTTGTTGTTATATCAATATTCTCATGATCCAACCTGTCCATCACTCTTCTAGGACTAAACATTATTCTTACAGCTCTATACTCCCTATATATACTAATTATAACTCAACGAGGTAAGCACACCCAACACATTAACAACATTACCCCATCCTATACACGAGAAAATACTTTAATAACCATACATATTATCCCTCTCCTACTATTATCTATTAGCCCTAAAATCATTCTCGGTACCCCCTACTGTAAGCATAGTTTAACCAAAACATTAGATTGTGAATCTAAAAATAGAAATTTAACTCTTCTTGCTTACCGAAAAAGTATGCAAGAACTGCTAACTCATGCCCCCGTACCTAATAGTACGGCTTTTTCGCACTTTTAAAGGATAGCAGTTATCCGTTGGTCTTAGGAACCAAAAAATTGGTGCAACTCCAAATAAAAGTAATAAACCTAGTCTCATCTACAATACTTCTGTCACTAATAACTCTAGTAATACCCATTATAACCACCATAGTTTATCCCCAGAATCACTCTAACTTCCCTAACTATGTGAAAACCATAGTTTCATACTCATTCTTTATTAGCATGATCCCAATAATAGCATTCATTTACTCAAACCAAGAAATAATAATCTCCAACTGACACTGAATCTCAGTCCAAACTCTAAAACTAACTCTTAGCTTTAAACTAGACTTCTTCTCAATCCTATTTATACCAGTAGCTTTATTTGTAACCTGGTCCATCCTAGAATTCTCCATATGATATATACACTCAGACCCTAACATTAACCGATTCTTTAAATATCTACTAATATTCCTAATCACTATACTAATCCTAGTAACCGCTAACAATCTCTTCCAACTTTTCATTGGCTGAGAAGGAGTAGGTATCATATCATTCCTCCTAATTGGATGATGATTCGGACGAGCTGACGCCAATACGGCAGCCCTTCAGGCAATTCTGTATAATCGTATCGGAGACATTGGTTTTATCCTATCCATAGCATGATTTCTAACTTATCTAAACACCTGAGAATTACAACAGATCTTCTCACTAAGTACTGCCTCAAACTCTCTCCCCCTTATAGGCCTACTTCTAGCCGCCACAGGAAAATCAGCCCAATTTGGCCTTCACCCATGACTACCCTCTGCCATAGAAGGCCCTACCCCTGTTTCAGCCCTACTGCACTCAAGTACAATAGTTGTAGCCGGCATCTTTCTTTTAATTCGATTCTACCCATTAATAGAAAATAATACCATAATCCAAACAACCGCCCTATGCCTAGGAGCAATTACAACCCTATTCACAGCTATATGTGCTCTCACTCAAAATGATATTAAAAAAATCATTGCTTTCTCTACTTCAAGTCAACTCGGACTAATAATAGTCACAATTGGAATCAACCAACCACATCTAGCATTTCTACACATCTGCACTCATGCTTTCTTCAAAGCAATATTATTTATGTGCTCCGGTTCAATTATCCACAGCCTCGGAGATGAGCAAGATATCCGAAAAATAGGTGGTCTATATAAAACAATACCATTCACCTCGACAGCCATAACAGTAGGAAGCCTAGCACTAACAGGCACTCCTTTCCTAACAGGCTTCTACTCTAAAGATCTAATCATTGAAGCTATTAACACCTCCTACACCAACGCCTGAGCCCTTCTTATAACCTTGATCGCCACCACCCTCACTGCAATTTATAGTACTCGAATTATCTTCTTTGCCCTACTAGGACAACCCCGACTTCCCTCCCTAATCCTAATTAATGAAAACAATCCCCTACTCCTTAATGCCATCAAACGCCTCCTCATCGGAAGTATCTTCGCTGGCTTTCTAATCTCAAAAAACATTCCCCCAATAACAATTCTCCCAATAACCATGCCCCCCTATCTAAAACTCACAGCCCTATTTGTAACCTTAACAGGATTCGTTTTAGCACTAGAACTTAACCTAGCAGCACTCAACCTAAAATTCAAGTCTCCCTCTAACATATTCAAATTCTCCAACCTCCTAGGATACTTCCCTACAATCATTCACCGCCTCCCACCACTAACAAGCCTAGTAATAGGCCAAAAATCAGCCTCTTTATTACTAGACCTCACTTGACTAGAAATCTTCTTTCCTAAAACAATCTCCCTCATTCAACTAAAATCCTCCACCCTAGTATCCAACCAAAAAGGACTTATCAAACTCTATTTCCTCTCATTCCTTATTACCCTCTTACTAGCCCTTTCCCTATTTACCCACCACGCGTAATCTCCATAATAACCATAACAGCAACTAACAAAGACCAACCAGTCACAACTACCAATCAACCTCCATAACTATATAAACTTGCTACCCCAACCACCTCCTTACTAATAAACCCTATATCACTCTCCCCAGAAATAACTCAATCCCCCAACCCATTGAACTTAAAAATAGCCTCCAACTCTTCCCCCTTCAATGCAACCAACACTAAAATAAACTCCATTGCTACCCCTACAACAAACGACCCCATCACTGTTTTATTGGAAACCCACACCTCAGGATAAAGCTCCGTAGCTATCGCAGTAGTATAACCAAACACTACTAATATACCTCCCAGATAAATCAAAAATACCATTAACCCCAAAAATGACCCATTAAAACTTATAACAATACTGCACCCCGCACCCCCGCTCGCAATTAAACCCAAACCTCCATAAATAGGAGACGGCTTTGAAGAAAATCCCACAAAACTTAACACGAAGATAGTACTTAAAACAAATACAATGTATGTCATCATTATTCTTACATGGACTTACCCACGACCAATGACATGAAAAATCACCGTTGTATTTCAACTATAAGAACACTAATGACCAACATTCGAAAAACACACCCCCTATTAAAAATTGTTAACAGTTCATTCGTAGACCTCCCTGCTCCCTCAAGCCTTTCATCATGATGAAATTTTGGTTCTCTTTTAGGAGTTTGCTTAGGCGTACAAATTCTAACAGGACTATTCCTAGCTATACACTATACATCCGATACAGCTACCGCATTCAACTCCGTCACCCATATTTGCCGAGACGTCAACTACGGATGATTACTCCGATATCTCCACGCTAACGGAGCCTCCATGTTCTTCATCTGCCTCTATCTTCATGTAGGACGAGGCCTATACTATGGGTCCTATACATATTCGGAAACATGAAACATCGGTATTCTACTTCTCTTTGCCGTCATAGCTACAGCATTCATAGGCTACGTCCTACCATGAGGACAAATATCTTTCTGAGGGGCTACAGTCATTACCAACCTTCTCTCTGCCATCCCCTACATTGGAACAGACCTAGTACAATGAATCTGAGGTGGATTCTCCGTAGATAAAGCAACTCTCACTCGGTTCTTTGCTTTCCACTTTCTACTTCCCTTTATCGTAACAGCCCTTGTAATAGTCCACCTCCTATTCCTACATGAAACAGGATCTAACAATCCAACAGGCATCCCATCAGACCCAGACATAATTCCATTCCACCCCTACTATACTATCAAAGACATCCTAGGATTTTTAGTAATACTTACAGCCCTAGCCACCCTAGTTCTATTTTCACCAGACCTCCTGGGAGATCCAGACAACTATATTCCAGCAAACCCCCTCAATACCCCTCCCCATATCAAACCAGAATGATATTTCCTTTTTGCCTACGCTATTCTACGCTCTATCCCAAACAAACTAGGGGGAGTTTTAGCCTTAGTAATATCCATCCTAATTCTAGCTATTGTACCAATCCTTCACATATCCAAACAACGAAGCATAATATTCCGTCCCCTCAGTCAATGCTTATTCTGACTTCTCGTAGCAGTCCTTTTTACACTAACATGAATTGGAGGACAACCAGTAGAACACCCCTATATCATCATCGGCCAAACAGCATCTGTCCTATATTTCCTAATTATCCTCTTCCTCATGCCCATAACTAGCATAGTAGAAAACTACCTTCTAAAATGAAGAGTCCATGTAGTATACTCATTACTCCGGTCTTGTAAACCGGCAAAGGGAATAAACTTCCCCATAGACTCAAGGAGAAGGCATATAAGCCCCACCCTCAACACCCAAAGCTGAGATTCTAGTTAAACTACTCCTTGAACAAACGCGCTTATGTAATTCGTGCATATATTTATGTACCACTAACTAATCATGTACATATATGTATTATAGTACATTAATATTATGTCCCCATGAATATTAAGCAAGTAAATTAAGTTAATGTATTAATGACATACTATTATATACGTTCATAATAACTAATAAGTACATGTATATGTATAATAATTATATATGATTAATCAACTATAGGTACATTAATTTAATAATCGTGCATACACCATTATATTAAGTTTAATTCTTGACCATACGACTATCCCCTTCCAACCTGTGTCCCTTGATCTACCTACCTCCGTGAAACCAGCAACCCGCCCAATCAGTGTCCCTCTTCTTGTCCCAGGCCCATTTAACTTGGGGGTTTCTAACTTGGGTCGTAAACGGCATCTGGTTCTTGCTTCAGGGCCATAACGACTTAAAATCGCCCACTCGTTCCCCTTAAATAAGACATCACGATGGATTAATGACTAATCAGCCCATGCCGCGGCATAACTGTGGTGTCATGCCTTTAGTAGGATTTTTTTCGGGGGTATGCTTGGACTCAGCTACGGCTGGTAAGCCTGGGGTCAGGAGCATTTCCGTCCTGGCGAGCCTCTTAATGTACCTCCTCCACCCGCATAATGAGGAAGCGGGTCATGAACTTAATGATTCAAGGACATATTCTGGGTCAGTTACTAATTTTTATTCCTCATGAATATGGACTATACGGGGCTATAGGATTCATGGTTTCAGGACATATAACACATACACACCCACACACCCACCTACACCCACAGGCGTACACCCACAGGCGTACACCCACAGGCGTACACCCACAGGCGTACACCCACAGGCGTACACCCACAGGCGTACACCCACAGGCGTACACCCACAGGCGTACACCCACAGGCGTACACCCACAGGCGTACACCCACAGGCGTACACCCACAGGCGTACACCCACAGGCGTACACCCACCCGCACGCGCTCAAGTAACAGGAACATGATCTTTTGAGTCAACAAACCCCCCTACCCCCCGTTGAAGTCTATTACATAATGTGCTAATTTACCTTGCCAAACCCCAAAAACAAGGAAGACACAAAATGCTTTACAACTCCAACTTAAAATAATATATATAATTAAATATATATTCTACCAATCGACCCACATTAATTGAACGCTGCCACTTTAAGGAATTTATTTTCCTTAGACAAGCACCCCTCTAGATTCGTCAAAATACCAGCAAGATTTCTCTCCAAGGGGTTAATTAACAAAT